TGTCATTCTATGTAGTTGTAGTTAACAACTATAGCTTTCTATGTAGTTCTTGATTTCACGCCAGATTGGACTCCTGGGATTTCCTATGCAGTCGTGAACTCGCTTAATATGGTGTAACCGCTGTTGATTAGACGTGAAGCGGTACAGATCGGCGAAGTAAGTTTCAAGTCCCCTGGCAATATCAGGATCTTCGTCTATCCGAAGGGGAAGGCTTCCCGCTTTATATAAAGTGAGGGTTTTTTCAACAATTGCGTCTATCTTGCTTTCGCAGATGCCGAAGTGTTTTTCAGTTAAGCGCCACTCCCTGGATGACATGAGATCTTTCAATGCTTTTTTTTCGGTTTCTAACCAAATCTGATTTAGCGAGACTTCCCCTTCGACCACTAAAGAGGAAGAAGTTCCTTCCACGGGTGGATTCACGGGAATCTGCGGTAGCATCTCTGGTCCTGTGATTGATGAAAAGGTTTGATAGACCCCTAAAAAGGGTTCCACTGCTTGCATTAGTTCATTTACCATCTCGAATGGAGAATTCTCCTCACGCTTTTTTATTCACTATTTATTTTATGTTATCGTAGATTCTTCCCCTCGTTCCTTTTCTCTTGGGCATCTCACTTGGTGGCCTGGCCACGCATGATTTTCTTTGTATTTAACACAGTAAACTGAACACCAAGCCAATCTCAATGAAGACGGTACACGCAACTACATCTCCGCTAATCTATATGCCCTGACGTGAACGGACGCATTTTCGATCTTAGCCGATCTAAGGTTGACCGTCTCTCCGGCTCCCTTTCGGTGCACTATTGGAGAGGGCCTGCCGCTTTCTCAATCGAAAATGGAAGCTGTCAAGATTTGCGTACTGAACGATTCTCTCTATCACTTACGTCATTTCTTGATTGATTTTCGTTGATCGGATCGCCACACCCGGCTTTCCTGACTGACTGACCACCAAGCCAATCTCAATGAAGACAGGGAGACGCAACTAAACCTTTGAACTCGGGTAGCCTTTAAGCATTGCTTTCATCAGAACTAGGCAACTATCTTTTCTTCTCTTATGAGATTGATAGTTAAGATCATCTTTCATACCTAAAGCCTCTCTCTTATATACGTTAGGACAAAACAAGCAACTGCTTAATACAGAATTTCAAGAAAATACAATCCCTGTTAAACCGGAACTCCACTTAGGATTTTTCCTCTTCTTCTCTCTCTCTCCTCTCTTTCTATCTCCTTCGGGTAAAGTATCTTTAAAGTAGAAGAGAGGGGAGGAAGTAACATGTGGGAATAGGAGCTTGTAGCCCCGCTTACCCAGTTAAGCCATATGGGGCCAATTCAACCTCCTCGTTGAGTTACGAGGGCTGCCTCTCCTCTGGTTCTCCACCGGCTATAGGTAAACAGCTAATCAAAAACTTGAAGTCCTTGGCCCCTTAAGGCCAATTTAACCCTAGCTCGAAAGCTGCGAGGGCATGAAGGCACCTTAACTAATTTAAGCAGCAATCAACGCAAGAGCGCGCCTGCTCCTAAGCTCGATATATCTAAACAATTAGAATTCCCAACAAACAAGCAAAAGTCCCAAACTAACATAGTAACTGCTATTAACTCACCTCCTTTTGAGCTCAATTCCTTAATTGAATAGTATACCGCTTATCCGGAGGAGAAAACGCTTCCTCATACCTTTCGTTTCACTTTCTACTTTAATGAATAGGTTTGTGGTACGGTACTCTTCCCATGTTACACTGCCTTGCCTTTCTTTAGGCCTGGTACATGTACCTTTCAAAAAACCTATTCTCGACCCCTTTGAGGCAAAAGTCTCTCTTATTCGACCAGAAGAGCTCCTCAGAGAAGGTTAGCTTTGGCGATAGCAACGGTGGGTCTATAACAACTGATTCGACAACAACAGAGCAAAAGAGAGCTAGAACCGATTCAACAGACTCTTAAAAAAAAGCATCTCTGTTCCTCTCTAACCTTTTCTATCTATCCTTATAAGTAGGGCAAGGTAAACCCTACAAAGGGAAAGCCCCACGAACCTTCGACTTGTCTTAGGTAGCTGTCACAGCTGGTCCGTACGTCAGCTGACGTCATAGGAGCAGGCCAATGTTTGGTTCGAAACTGCTCTGCCACGCTGAAGAATTCGAAGGCTTTTGCTACGCTGAGCTGTCTGACGAGCTGTCAGCTGTAGCTTAGATTCCTTAGGGAGCGGTGGTTCTTCGTACGGATTCGGCCTAAGAGCGGTGATTAGGGATAATGTTTTTTTTTTGTTCAAAACAATAAAATTCATCACAGGAGAAAAAAGGCAGCGTAGACGATAGATTCATCGGAGAAAGAGTAGGAGCGGAAACGGAGACATTAGGCGCCAGCTTAGACCTTGGTAGCCGTTTCTTCTTCGAAACCTCAGCGGATATGGCAGCCTCAGGGTTTCCTCTTTTTAGAGGACGATTTGTCCAAAACAGACCTTGCGCCCGCTTCTAAGCGACGAGCTTCTGCCAGAAGTTTGGCAGCCCTAAGACTAAGGGACTAATCACGTTCACCTCATCTGATGCTGAAGAAATAAGGTGCACTAGGTCTTCTTGTCCCTGGGCATCCTCTATGAGATTCACAGATGCGCTGCTCCCTACTGGTGAACTTACCGAATGTGGCGGGAGAGTCTCAGTCCGTGTTCAACGCCTGCTTGACTAGCGCAAAAGGAGGCAGCTGGAGTGTGTAGATGGGCTTTGAATAAGAGTTGGGTGAACTTTTTCCAATAATGCCAACGATGGATGAAATTATGGACTGCCTGTCGGGAGCGTGTTACTTTTCAAAGCTTACCTTCTTTTTATTAAATTACCTTGTCTCAATAATAACAAGCAAAACTGGGTCATGAGTCTCGAATTGAACGAATAAATTCATCATTCCCGGCACCTCTCACATTCCACAGTAGAATCTTCATCTCAAAAACAATTGATTGATGATGTGGAAACATGGGATTAGTGGCCATTCGAGGCCTGAACTCCGTCGACGACGCCGTCTGATCCAAGATTAGCAACCTCTCTTTCTCCCATGGAGGGAACCTCACTGACGCATTCAGGGCTCTGCAGTTGAAGCGTTCCAACCATATAGATAGAAGGAATCCACACCATTATTTCGTCGGCTTGTCGATCCGGGATCGCCCAGGATCGGCTGGAAGGTCGGAGAAGCCAGGCTGAGAGAATGAAGGGAAACCGAAGCCAAGGGATCTTGCTTCCAAGCTGAGTTCTTATAGCTTATGCCATCTCGCTGAAAGCCTCGAGTCTATCTATGTAATTCCCATACACCTGTCCCTTCTTTCTGTGATAAGGCGCAGCCAGTTACCGAGGTAACGGGTGCTTTGGATTAATCGAACTAGAAAGGGAGAAAGACGCATGCCCAGCTGGATTGGGGCATGGCTAGCCGGACAGTAGGTCCAGTTTAATCGATTCACTGACATTGGCAACATAACTTTCAGATCATCTAGGAATTGAATTGATCTTGATTTGCCGTGCTTAGTCTAACAATCTGTAGGAAAGACGGCTAGAGTGCCCCGTCTGGTACTGAGGACTTATTTATCTTCTTTCCCCGAGGATTCTATTAAAGGAACTTAGCCCCTGACAAAAGAATAGCTTTCACTAAATTACTGATTTTGAACCCGATCTGCTAACATTGATGACAACCCAGTGGAGGGAACTTTCACGAGCAATCAAACTAGGAATTTATATGGATTCCCCGCTCCCAGCCCTAATAAGGGGAAGGAAGAAAGCCTCAAACTCCAACAAAGCTATGGGATGAATCCTCCTTTCTTGAAATAGTCGGTGGTAGGTGTAGCTTTCTTCTTGTCTTCAAAGAAAGTAAGAATGATTCCAAGAGGGCTAGCCTATCGTCACAACATCCTTTGACAAGGAGGTCGAAAAGGTCTTGGTCTTAGCTGATGGTGTAGTAAGACGACAAGGAATACAAGCACGCAGTACTTAGTGAAGTTGAAGGGATTGCCAGCATAAAAAGTAGTTTCACCGGCTTTCTTTGAGTTAGGATCGGAGACACTCGACTAAAAGGAGAGGAGCGTTGGTGTATCAAACCAACGACTGTTCTTGGGCCTGGTTTCCAATTCTACAGTTAATGGAGGATATAAGATTCTGTTTCAAGCATTTCATTGGTTCAGGCAGGATAAATCCTGGAATTGGAATTGGCAAGCACTCATCAACTGATATAGATTTCTATCAATTTACCAGATTCTAAGATAAGACGGAGTTCCCCCCTTTTTTAGCCTCAGTCTTTTGGTGTGTTCATAAAGATGAAAAGTTGAGTACCAGAGTAGGATGGGACTTCTGAAGATCCTCACAGCCAGTAGTGACTGAAAAGTGGTTTTTGTCTAAGGCTATCCCTGGACACTCATTTATTCTATGGCTTGCTATCCAGGGGAGGCTCTCTACTCAGGATAAACTGGAAAAATAGGGTACCCTATCTTCTATATCTTGTAAACGAATTCTCTTATTCTCTGATATTCTATTCTATAGCAAGGTTTTTCTCCCAGCAATCAAACGTAATAGCTTGAGCGCTAGCCCTGCTTACCTCTTAGCTTAAACCTATCTTCCTAGCGTTCGTGCCCAATACCTATTGGTCACTTCACTCCCGTAGGAGGAAGAAGTCTAGTCCTAAGCAATAATCATTCTATCTACCCTCCCACTCCCTATTGATGAAATTGTGATCTCTTAAGGGTGGGTGCTTGTCAACCATCTGGAGCTATGTCTGAAAGTATATTAATGTTGGTACGCTTAGCGCTTGGTAGGTCAGAAGCAGAGGACGTGCTAACCGCATTGACCTTCGGTCAATGGGCGCCATTGATGCTAAGGAATGACTGAGTGATCCATGGGCGAAGGAATGGATTACACTGAAACCCCATCCTAAAAAGGTACGCTCCGGTATAAAACCACCTCTAGTCAAACCTATAAAGATGCTCGGGTCCTATACAGCACAGCCTATCAATTCTCTGTAGCCTAGGGCCATACATCTTATTAGCCAATCAATCCTGATTAAAGGAAAGGGCGGCTTAGGACACTACGACTTGACTGGCAGGCAGAGAACTTCCCTGTACTAACAGCAGAGGGCCACCCTACCTGCTGCCCTAGCGCTGTCCGACCTTCGCTACTAGAGATGCTACAAGCCGAGCAGCTAGACAAGAACTGCTAGCTCCATTAGCTGCTTTTGCCAACTATAGCTACTAGTCTTGTCTTTGTACACGTCCGATGCCGAACTTCGTCAGTTGGAATCTTCTCTGTAAACGAGGTAGTATACCAGGCTAGCAGGAGACTTGTGTGAAGGAACTTCTTGCACATGGGGAAGGAAAGCAGTAGGAGGGAATAAGGCATATTAGATCCATGGCATCAGTCGAAGACTAGGTTGCATCATATAGTGGAATTGGTTGCCCATCATATAAAGGGAATTACATTTCAAGATGATCCGCAACTTAAAGAGCCTTACTAGTGCTCCGCTCACACATTTCGACCAGGCACAGCAGACGATCCCGGAGGACTCACTAGAAAGCCCAATAGCCGATTTGTGAACATGATTATCTGCAACCCCCTGAAACAAGGACCATAGCAGTACTGGAACCTTCGACTTGTGGTTCCACTCTTACTCTTGCAAAAGTTGGAGAATCCACTGCTAGGGGAATGGGATGGATGTCACTTGCAAGTCTTCAGAAAGGGGCGGTCCTTCTTTCGATTCCGCAAGGGAGGCGGAATGGGATTCATGCAGAGAGGCGCGAGTGGAATACTTGTAACGAGCCGGAGAGGAGACTGTGGCACTGACTTTCGGAATTGAATGCGCAGGGGACAAATGCCAAAGCAAATGCACAGAAGAAGCTCTTAGATGTTTATCCAGTCTTAACATAAAATCCTTCCTCCTCAGAGGTCCGCAAAAGAAAAGGAAAAGGTTTAGCGTAGCCCAGATACCCAGAATCCACTCTTCTTGATTGAATCCCCTGCTTGAGAAGCTGTTGTCGGAATAAGGGCTGGAAGTCTTCTGCATCTAGACAGGCCAATGACGGATTCGAACCTTTGACTGCTAAGGCGGGTCGTTCTAAGCCTGGTGCTTTCTTTTATTCGAAGCCGGTCGTGCCTAAGGGGAACGATCTTCTCTTTGCCGTTCAGCCGGCGGCTAGGCTGGTTGTTTAATACGCGACATAGGATAAAGAAAGAGGTGTTTTCTTCGCAAGAAGGTAGCCTTTTCTATACGATGGATGAATGTGCCGATAGGAGAGCCATGTCCCTCAGACCACCTCACTAGATGAACCTTTTTAGCCCCCCGCTTCTGACTAACCATGAGATTAGTCATCCGAGCGAGACCTTGTGGGTTACAGCCTTACCCAACTGGTGTAATTTTGGGAACTGTGGAGAGAAATCTGTCACAGCTGAGCTTCGAGCAAAGCACGAAAGGAAATCTTTATTTTATGTTCGGCCTCATTTCCGAGGAAGGATGCAGCGATAGAGGAGAAATCGACTTGAATTGCCCCCCTTCTGCCCTTGGGGGGCAAGAAAGACTGTATGACCGCACTCGTTCTAGCAGATATGTCTTTGTCACAGCCAGTGGAAGATAGATTCCTGAAATTTTACTATCGGGATTGTGACCATCTTATGAGATTGGCCGATAGGGATTTGTCCCAGCACTCTCTGGCCACTTTCCCAAGACAATAGTCTACGGAGCGGGCAGCCTCAAACGAGGAAGCAGCCCAATCTATTCCATACGATCACTGATCGAATCGGGATTCGGGGCTTTTTCATACTCCTCCAAGTCAGCAACGGGCACTACGGGTACTAGTTTCATGGTGATTAGTTTTAACCTCCTTCCCCGTACACCTCTATGGCAGACTGCAAGCACAGAAGCTAAGGGCACGATTGCCCTACGGAGGAATGCCCGAGTTTCAGAGCAGAGGTGAAGAAGCTTTCATTCGACAAGAGGAAGCATCGGGGGTGGATGGAACTTTACTTTACAAAAGCTATTTAGAGCGATCCCCGTAGATTAGAGAAAACAGGGAAATAGCAAGGAAAGCGCTGGACTTTGCTACAGACATAGCAGGGGAGACTCTGACTACTAGCTGTAGGGATCCCTAGGCCTCACATTCGATTAGGGAAGGCAGTCCACTGATTATTATAGTCTCGGGACTCATGCCGCCTCAACGCTCAGAAGCTTTCTTTCCTTGGATAGAAGGTTTAGGCTTTCCAGGCTTTAAGCTTTCGGTTCAGTTACTTGCCTCTTTCTTTGGTGAAACTTCTTCCTGGTATCCCAACTTTCATAGTGGGTCTCGTAGCCAATATCCCTACCAGACAATCCTCCGAGCGGGGAATCGTCTGCAACTCGAGCTCTTTGAAACTCTGCAATTGCTTCGGTTTATCCAATTCCCACTAAACCTGATCCCACATAATCTGACCCGGATGTCACTAAGGCAAGAGCATAGGGGCTCAAGACTAAGGTCTATTCCGGATGGATGTTTATAGTACTTCATATGGTTGTTTACTTGAATATCAGGTAAATCCGCCAACAATAAAGGGCTTCCGCCCGCTTTCCATCAAAAGAATGTAAGGTAAATTTTTGCGAATGCAAGGCTCCAATCCTAATAGTGTACTTTGAATACCCGCTTCCAGGAAACTCCATCCTGTCCTGGTCTTTCCTTATCGTGAGAATGCCTTGTTAAGTCGTTTCTGGCAGTGAGTAATACGACTTACCTTTGCATCGGTGCAGTCGAATAAATAGTTATAGTTTCCTTTGGTAGGAATGGTTTTATCTATACTAGATAGACATTTATTGTGAAACTCCTAGCTCTAAGACTAGGGAATGGGCAGGGGGTCGTGGAAGTCTTTCGAGCTTTTCTAATAGATAGGGGTATCCGCATAAGGAGAATGCCTGTCCTGTGCGTCTTCTGGCAATATCCGGCATACGCAGGAATGAAATCGATCGATGATGGCACCTTTGATCCCTTGTGGTACTCATCTGGCTGCCCCTTTTTGGAATGGGATTTCTCGCTTGTTCTGTTCAAACCAACTTGTGGAACAAGAATTCCAGGAATTAGACCACCTTATTGGGAGGAATCCTTCTCTCCAAGGAATTGATTCCCTTACTTTAAAGAGATAGAGTCTCCTTTCCTAAGGACTATTCTTAGGGAGTAAGAAGTGTCTGCAAGCCTAGTCCTTTGAGCTCGGACTCCAACATTCGAAGGTGGCGAGTTGAAAGAGTGGCTGGTAGGAAAAGGAGTTTACCACCGCCTTGTAGTAATGAGTAAGCCGGTAAGGCGATCGAAGTGAGGGAGAGAAAGCGAATTCAGTAGTTTGAAGCGAAAGCCATTTGCAGCCCTTTCTTAATCCACGGAAAGAGACCTTGATGCCAGTTGTCCAGTTGTTGTCTTCCTGTATTCTTTATGGGACCCAGAGACTGTAACCAAAAAAGAAGGTCTTGGTCTTCCTGTCCGATTCTATTAGTCGGAGGTAAGCTCAGTACATTCTAGTTCTCTCTCCGGTATAGGGCTAGTACTTTTCTCTAGTAAGGAGCTAGTTTAGAAGTAAGAGACTCCCACTTCTTCCTCTGAAAGCTCAGCAAGTAGGTCGGCTAAGCCAGTCAGTGCGGAGAATCGTCCCCTAAATCCAATATCGAATCAGACCCAACAGATCCCCAAGGGGAGGGATGACAGCCCTAGCCCTGCTAACTCTTATTCTGATTCAATTGCTTACACCGGCTACTGGTTGAGCTGCTACGAAAGCAGTTACCTTTCTGACAGCAGGGCATATGATTTCACAGTTAGCAAATCTTTCTTCTGAACTCTCGCAAAAGAGCTTACTCTCTTTCGAAAGACCGGATACAGTTAGATCGAATTCTAGCACAACCTTTAAAAATCCATTCTTCTTAAACTTAAAAAAGACTTGCAGCGGTTATTCCCACAGCTGATGATTTATTTCAAATGCACCTTCACTCCTGAAGGAAGGTTTGACATTACAGACGAGCTCTCGAATGTCTTGTGCAGATGAATTGTGACATATCGGATCGTCGCCAGGAGGAAGTTAGTTCATGCCGAGAGCTGGAGTTCATCCTCCTCTAAAAGTAGAAGGGCTTAGATGAAGAAGAGTCTCTTTCGCTCCTCTAGCAAGTCTTCTGTGAAGGAAGGAAGCCAGGGAGTAGCACTAGGGCAAGTAAGAGATTTCACTAGTCTCAGTGGACAGTCAAAGGGCTTTAGCGGTCTCATATGTTAGTCTCGATGCACAGATTCCTCATGGCATTGTTTTTTTACGAGCAGTAAAAGTGAAATAGTATAAGAAAGGAAAACCGCTAATGCATTGTTGAGGGAAAATGCCCCATTTCCTTGTCTCTAAAACCTATAGGGCCAATAGACGGAATTCGTCTTAGTGCCGTAGTAGTTTAGGGTACTTTATATAGCTATTCCGATTCAAAGCAAAGGAAACTTCCTCTAGAAGAAGGTATTGGAGAAGAAGCTTTTCCTGAAGTGAAGAAGGAGATCTGGCACTTTGAATCCTATCATCCATAGATAGCAAAGGAACTAGCCATTGGATATCTTGAATAGGAAGAATGGACAGAAGGAACTGACATCGTGCCCTAAGGCTTGGTGAGCTAGGTTTAGTGATTGGGGTGGGCTTCTATTCTATATGATAGCACCTGTGCCCTTCTTATGCTATAAGATAACATACTCGAAGCACGGATGGGCATTTTTTAAAAAAATAATATGTTACATTACAGACAGGGCAGGGGGAAAGTGCTTTTTTAAAACTAAACACAACATGACAACAAAGTTAACAAACAACATCTCAGTTTCCCCCATTTCCGCCGCTTCTGTTGCGGCAGGCCATCCCCACGAGGAGCTCTTGGATCAGAGCCCTCTTCCGCTCGTCCAGAGCGCGAATTCGTGTTCGGATTGCTTGCATTAGTTTTGCGGCGTCTTCAGTATCAATAGGGGGCAGATGCTCCCAAAAGGCATCCAGCCTTTGCTGCTGTCGACCCTTCTCCTCCTCTATACGCCTCAGTTCACCTTTAATTTGAGTAAGTCTCACAATGGTAGCTAGCTCCATATCCCCCTTTGCTTTGCCAAATAGAGAAGGAAGCGTCCTATTTTTATAGGCGCGGGGGTCCATTAAGCAAATAAAAAAATCCTTCGATTTTCGCGGGTATCGCCACGTGGCTTAATTTCCATCACTCCTTCAAGAATGGGAGACAATAATTTATTTAATGCACATAAGAGAAGAGAGGCCCTCTGCCTCCTTTCTTAATAGATAGATTGAGCAATCGTTAGTCGACAGCTCGAAAGCGGATCCGGACAAAAAACATGTGATCCAGCCTCGGTAACGTATTACGCGTGCTTCGTCGTACCCGGGTGAGACTCCTCTTTCACTAGCTTATATTGTTTTTTGCTGACCAAGCTACATGATGGAACGTCCCTCGGCCAATGGTCACTCGACAGCAGCTTCTTCCTAGCATAGGCGATTGCTCCTATCGCTTGATTGAAAGGATCAGACACTATCCCCTACTTTTGACAGCAGAGCGAAAGAATTTTTTTTTTAGTAAGGTAAACTAGCTTTTGCCGATTGTACTCGGATAGCGGCCTGGGATGGGAATAAAATTAATTAGATGGACTTCGATGGGCTTTGTTTAGAAAGCCAGGAAAAGGCGGCATTTCCGGGCCAGGGATGAAAATCGATCTGAATGCTAACATTGGGCTAACCTTCACTCAACTCCATATAGACTAGGCCTAGTAGGTAGAAGCCCTCACTCTATCTATTGAAGTGGAGCCTGAAAAATGAAAATAGAATAACTTAAAAATAGGGCCAAGCCATCATTCTTTGGGCTGCTATGTTAGCCCATTCCGGCCCGGGTCCGGTTAGGAAGTCAGTAAATTTATGATGTTCCTTTGTCTTAAGTGATCTATTCGAGAGCTTCCCTGTGTTACCACCCGAAGGGTGAGAAAAGAGATGCTACGTATAGCCCACCCGAGTCTGGTAGCTGAAAATCGGTTTCTGGCGTAACTTAACTGGCTATCATGCCGCTCTTGCAAAGGCTGTTCTTGAGGCTTCTTTCGACTCATGGTTTGCAACCACGGTTTTTGAAATGATGGCTGAGCATTCCTTTTTTTTGGTGCCCTGGGTCAAGAACCCTGGTTCTCATGTAAAGTTTGGTCGTGGCCAACCCTTTCGATATCTCTCTTCTTGGCCTCTCACACCATGTGATGGTGCAGATGTGCGCAGAGAAATTTTATCCCGGTAAGGTCTTTGACAGGCGGGTATGCCCTTCTCGGTGATGACTTTTTCATTGCTGATGAGGCTGTTGCCAAAGTCTACCTAGAGGAATTAAAGTGGTTTGAAATTCCAATCTCACTCCATAAATCAAACAAAGGTTCCTTCGAGTTTGCGAAACGCTCTTTATGACGAAGCTGGGGAGCTTGGCCAGTCTCTCTATCGCCCTGACCTTCGAAAGAGGATCCTCTTTTCTGGCACAAAGTTATCCTTCGCCCGATTCGACATCGGAAGAAGCCCCACTATACTAGATTTAAGCAATTCGGGTGTGGATCCATCAATGGCTAGACGCACTTCACTTTCTATCGGACGTCCGGTCGGTGGCAGGAATTACTTAAAAGGCCTCACCTGACGAGCTAGCTTCGCCTGAGGCTCTTGTGGCTGCTGCGACTAAACTTGGTGCTCTTGCTTCGGTCGATCGAAGAAAGATGGTGTCAGTGACCAGAGAAGGTCCCTCTTTCTTTAGAGAATGACCGTGGTCGTGAAGCTTCCTTTCCATTGCGACAGGATTGAATCAGCCGAACCGCTTGAAAGCCTCCTTTTCTTCGTTAAATCGCGAGTTGGAAAGCTTTTTGGGGATATTTCCTATAGCCTAACTGGAAGCGCCCACTGGCTTAAGATCTTGTGGGCTTAGCACGCCCCTGTGACGATCGATCTTCAAGCATTGGACAAATACAAATAAATGGATGGATCGTCCCCTTTACTTGATGCGGGAGGGCTTTCGTACCAAACCTGTGGCTGAATGGTTAAAGCATTCCTTGTTCTGACCGCAGCACCATATCTTGACCCTTTTCTCGAATTGGTCCATTTCGAGTTGGCCCATTCCCCTTCGACCGGTTCTCAAAGGAGAAGAACTGAGAGAGTATGCTATGCGCAGACTGACTTGCTGCTTGCTTTCTTTGAGGAATTGTGGAGTGAAGGTTTCAGTCGATTGAGACTCACTATTAGTACTAAATACCACACGTTAATCAAAATCATACATGAGAGGCGAGAAATCGTCTGATTAAGAAAGAAGGGATCCGTTCCGCCTCTCACTAATACAAGACGGGGATAAGCCGGACATGACCCCTGACTCAATTCCCGTCTTCTCTAGTGGGAATTCTGATCCCGAATAACTCAGTCAGTGAGGATGTCCATGCTCAGTAGCTTCTCTGTCAGCTTCTTAACCGCGTGGGGCCTTTCCCTCTCTTCCTCTTTTTTTAAGGTAACCGTCCAGTCTTGGAAGTGAGGGTGTTGCAATCATTCCAATCCCTCTACTCTAGTATTAGCAGTTTCCTGAAGCCATTCTGCTATCATTCTAGTTTTTAGTAAAGTGACTGCCGTTGTTGATGTTCGATCGTTTAACTCGCAGCCAAGGAATGTTCCTGATCTGCGAACAGAACCGAAGGAGGTTACCGCGACAACAAACCAACATGCATGATTTAGAGAAGGATGATGATCTATCGTGTACGCAGGGATCGCTATTGGATAGAGCCGCGTGAGATACATTCTTCAATCGCGAGCCAAGGGTTTACAGTACTATCGCCAGGTTGGTCGAGTGGCTTTCGAATCTCTTTCTTTCCCGGGTATTTCTGTAAATAAATATCTTCATTTTTATGCCAAAATTCACGGGAAAATGAAACTTGGACGATTTTCATGTCAGTTTATGGGCAGAAATCTGTTTTTATCCAAAAAGACGGGGAAATTGAAAGTTGTCTGATTTTCATGGGCGTCTATGAAGGGAAATTTACTTGCAAGCAAAAATCCCGAGAAAACGTGAAGAATTGCCATTTTATGACCTTTGTAAGACCCCGCTAAATTGCTACGGCTTCTTCTTAGAAAGAAAGGTAAGAAGGAAGGTCAAGGGAAAGAGAGAAGGTATAGCATAGCCGGTGGGTTTGAAGCCAAGTCATGATATACGGTTGAAGTCACAAAAAGACTCAACCAACGTGGGAAGAGCGAACCCTCTTCATGGAAGTTCCTCGCCTGTGAAGTGAAAGAGAAAGGAGAAGCCTTAGCGCAAGCACTAAGTAAGAGACCTACCTTAGCTAGCGTACCAAACTTTTTAGAGAAGGCAACCGATTACGGAAATGGAATTCGGAATCCCAGTCGTGATTTCATTCCGAAGTGGAAATAGAGGAATTTGGACAGTCGCAAAGCCCAAGGGCCCCAACGTACAAAACAGAGGATCCGAGCTCTTCTCCAACTCCAACTAAAGGGATTGGAAAAAACTCAGCCATAGCACCGTGAGGGGCAAGCAGGTGAAGTATGTAAATAGCAAGCCAAGCTACTCACTTTCTACTTCCGTAGATCAGAGATTGGACCATCTGGATTGTTATGGATAGGTGAATTCACCCAGGGATGATTGAGGAAGGTAACACAGGTACAGGCACAACAGTACTCTCCTCTCGGAGGTCAATGACGGGGCACCTGACTCCCACTATCTAGGTCATCTTCAAAAGAAATTGCCCGATCAGACTCAATGACTCTGGTGGAGTGAGTGGGACAATAAAATCAGCTACCTCTAGAGCCTATACAGTACCCAATGAAGAAACCACTTATTGACTTTGAATCTAATTTCCTAAGCCAAGGATTTTACAGTCTCACCTCCGCCTTACAACCCCATACATGAAAGTGCCTCAAACTAGGCTTCTTACCAAACATCAACTCATATGGAGTTTTGGGAACTACTTTACTTGGGACTTGGTTGAGTATGTATGTGGCTGTCTTTAGGGCATCACCCCACAGAAACTCTTGCAAAGGAGAATGACTGAGCATCATCTCACCATGTCCATCAAAGTACGACTTCGCCTTTCTACAACCCCATTTTGCTGAGGAATGCCAGGCATGGTGTACTGAGCCTCAATACCACATTCCTGCAGAAACAAAGCAAAGGGGCTGGGGTTTCTATCCGTCTCTATATATCTGCCATAATATTCACCACCCCTGTCACTTTTCTAGTCCACTGAAATCGCTTCTCTAGGTCATTTCAAGCCATGTTTTCGGCCGTTCTTTAGGGTCCCCTTAGGTTATGCTGCTAGTTAACCAAGGTTCACTTCAGCTATGAAATCCATTGCATTGCTTTGCCATCTTAGCTGCTTTCTTCTCACAGGTACGGTACCAATCCCATCGGTCGTAGTAAGCTTCAGTCCTTACTTACTATTTTCTAGAAAGAAAGGGATTTTTTCCTCTCCCAGCAAGAAAACGGATGCGCTAACGCGCTACGGCTTTCGCGCTAGCCCGCTTAACCGTAGCTTGTTGGTTGATTCCCCCTTTCATTCCTTTCCTCCCTTAAAGCTTCATCTCTCTCTTTCATCGGCGAACAATAAAGCACGGTGGGATGCATTGACACGACTCCACCTATTGAATAGAGAGAGGGCCTCTTACTAAGTAGCGATTCTGGCTTTACGTCTCCATGTTGATTTGAATCTATCGAAAAAGGCTAATCCCACAGAATCATCGGGCTTGACTTTCTTTTGGTAAGGAAGAGCCTTTCTGATCGTACTTCTTTCAAGGGACTCTCTTTCTGTCTCCTTCGGGCTCTCCTCACAGGTATCCGTGACCTAATACTGGATTCAGGGATATATAGCTCTGGTACCTGTGAGACTGGACTTGAAAACTGTGCCGGGGAAGATGAAAACCGATGGATGTGTTTACGGGCACTAAGCTATGTATATTCTGTGAAATTGGAAGAGGTTCCTGCTTTGAAAAAAAGTGAAAGGGCCCGAAGGGGCTTACCTGAGACCCCATTGATTGGACTCGATCAATCAATTCCCTAAACGAGTTCAAAAATGCTTGAAACGAAATTAAAGCAGATGATCAGGTTTTTATTCCTTATTCCAGGTAAGCTTTCATAGTAGAGGATGCATGCAACAAGTTCAACTCTCCTTCTTTTTCGAGTGAAAAGCTCGTTTGAATCATTCAAAGCAGGTCGGGTCAGACTATGGATATAAGCCAAAGAGAGGAGTTTGGGGCACCAGTCAATCCATCGGAATAGAATAACGACAATCATAACGTCACTATTGATGAGAGTAAAGAGTATGATCAGGTCTCCTATCTACGCCCAAGAGGTATCTAACGTCCTTCTTTCCTTCATACGTGACAGATCTAGCTTCAGCTTCCCCCGCTTATAGCTATAGGTAAAAAACTGGTGCTAGTGAAATCTCTATCTGTACCTGGTACTATATATATATGTCCATCTGTACCTGGTACTATATATATATGTCCATCTGTACGAAATGCTATCTGTGCCGCCGGCCTCCGCAATCCATGTTCTTCACTCTGAAAGAAAACAAGTCCAAGAAGTGGTTTTTCCCTATCTTACTCAAGATGAGTAACTGTCAGCCCTATTCTCTCGTTACCCTAACCTTAAAAGCCTACTCCTTACTCACCACTGGGAACTTACTCTTGTTCCTTGTCACAGTCACATTTCTCGTTTTGTTCCAGTCCACAATGGCTTTGACTCTGGTTGGGTCGATAACTGTCCTTCTCCAACGATGTGCCCGAGGTAGACAAGCCCCTGCTCCTCGCTCCATTTGTCAAGCCTTCTTTCTATCGCATTGAATAAGATCTCTCTGCCCTTCTGTAAGCGACTATCCCATCCCCTTCCTTTATCTTTCTTGATTTAAATGTCTCCTTCCTTTCCCGAAAGCGCTTAAGAAGGAGTTGGCAGTTAAGAAGGCAGTGTGCACCCTCGGCTCTGGTTCAATCCTTTCATACCTCGATTCAACTGTGCCTGTGAAAGATAAGTCGAAAGCACAGAATAAGTGGTAGCATTCATATCTATAAAGATCCGGTAGAACCAAGATTCCGCAGTCGATCCCGAACCGGAGTCATACCAGTCTGAAGGCAGGAACGGAGTCAGAGTCAGCTTTGGAATGAGGGTTTGCTTTGATTTAGCCGAGAGAGAGCTTGAAAGCTAGTTTCCGTGAATAGATAGAATACCGGAATCGGAATTCCACTAGTGAGGTAAGCCTTGCTTTTCGGTAAGGGCAAATTCGAATATCTTAGTGAAAGTGTTTTCAAGCCAACAAGTCAAGCAAGAATCGACTTCACACACTAAGAAGATAATCATTATCTGAATCTGAGAAAGAGCTTAGATAATAAAATAAGATGAAGGAATTTCCTTTTTTTTTTCATACTACGAGACGGATTTCGGACTGACGGAGAGACTGAGTCAAGCACTACAATAATTAGCACAAGGATTAGTGCTGGAAAGGTTGATACGATTGATTCGATTGCCTCGAAGACTGGCATTAGGCCCCTACTGATGATAGGATTGATTCGAAGCAAAGGAAATGGTCCCTTCTCCGCTACGGGGGATGCTAGAAGAAAAGAAGAGAAGCCCCTGGGGGCGTAGCGGTAAGGACTTTTCCGGGTGATTTAACTCAAAACCGAATTGAACCGGGTGTAGGATCGATCCCTTCTAGTAGCCTAGCCCTTCCCCTAATTCTAGTTAGTGACTTCGTTACCTTTACAGAAGACCGAGAGTCAGGGACTACCTTAAGCCATGCTCCTACTAAACCACCAAGAGCGACTGCGGAGTAAGCTCCCTTCTCCTATCACGAAAGTTTTACAGTCTTCATTCGTCTCTGATGTGACAAAACCTGGATTTTCCACCGCTCCGTGCCGTGGGCTTAGGGGCTTCCATTGGGCTGTCATCTTCATTTCATCTAGCTAGGGCGCTAAGGTAGTTCATTCGGGTAGCGGTAACCCCGAAAAGGAGCTCAAGAACGTGTGAGATAGTCTTTTCAATAGCTGCATCTTGCTAACAGCAGAAGAGCTAAGCCTGAACTAGTCGTCGTCTGCTACAAAGAAGTCGATCGATCCGCTTCCTTCAGTAGTTAGTTAGAAAGATTTGGTAGGGAGGGCAGGGCCTAGCTATTCTTTGTCCTCTTCCCCGCCTCTTCAGCAAGGGGCTCTCTTAAACCCGGTATTCGTAGATCTTTTTGGGGTAAATGTCTACGTTTGCTGTAGGTGCTTCACCCTGAGGCAATGCCAATCTCGAAATACTATCAGCTTGGCTTCAAGGGGAACTGAAAAGTGAGGGCAATTGGCTTCATTGCAGATAACTAAATAACTGGACTGCGAAGCCCGGTCTTCCCTTCTCGCCCAACGGCGTATTAGAGCTATACGTGAGAAAATGAAACCCACTAACGGATACAGTTGGACGCTTATATAAGGGAGAAGGCTGGACTCCATTCTAAACAAATGCTGTCTACGACGATATGCATGCCTTCAGACGGAAGTCAACGCAAAATAAGCGGCTTCATCCACATTGAGGGTCGGCTTGGTGAAAGGCGTGATGCTATCGTATATAAGGAATCGCCTAGCCAACGCTCTACTTACCAACTGACCGACTGGACTACATATGTAATACGATCGGACTACAGATTACGTGCTAAACGGATTAGGCTGAAAGAAAGGCAAGGACAGGATTTGTCATGATAGAAATGAAATAGTCCAATATCAATTTATCTGGGAAATTCATGATAGAAGGTCGGATTGACTTCGTGGCTCTGCTCTTCTCCATTGTTGAAAAGAGACTTTTTTTAGGGAATCTCTACCATAAGAATAAATGGGTTGGTTGTTGACCAACGGAAAGCATGGGAAAAAGGCTTTATCATTCAGCGCAGTTGCCGCCTATTTAGATATAAATAAAGGACAAAGCGCTGTTCACGTTACAGCTACTGTGTTGACTGTAACTATACTACGATTTTTTCATTTAGCTTAAGAACCATTTTATGCCCGGGGGAATAAGAACTCAGAAAGAAAGCTCAGTAGGTGGACCACGCGAAAGGGAGATGCAATCCGAACCTCAGTAAAGATCCGATCCCAAGTGACAGCGAGCTAGCTGTTGGTGCTATAGTCAGTCCGCGGTCAGCATACTTAGAGTCGTCTTCTTGCTCAAGTGGAATCAGTTTCATTCTCCGCTGTTGACCAGGGATTTGTGCCCTAGTAGGGGAAAACAAAGGTCCGATAATAAGCACAGGAAGGGAGGGATATATACCTTCGCCCCTCACCTGCTGCAGGGGTCTCCTCCGTTTCCTCCTTCCATACAGAATGAACTCCTTCTTCATGTCCTGTCCTTCATGAATGCGAGTTCAGTCGTTTGTATTCGATACCTAAATATGAGTCCCTAACCCTAAAGACGAGACAGAGTGACAGGTTTACTCAACTCGTAAAGGAAAATAAGGATTATTTCAGTCTTCACTCCCCATTATACACTCCTAGAGGAATGAAGTAGCTCGACTCTTAAGTATAGGGAGAGGTGGCTTCAAGTCTTCCACTCGTTCCTTTTAGTCGAGTTAATATGAGGAGTCTGCTTAGCCACGGTAAGTCTAGCCCTTATCCCTTCTATTTGATATCCGGTACAGTCCAGCGGCCTCTCCGTCGTTGATGAATAGTCAATTTCAATTCTAATTTCATAGGAAATCCACATCAGGATCAGGTTTTTATTACTGCTTGCCTAGGCCCCATTTCGTGGAAGAGTGAGAAAGGGTAGCAGCTTCTTCTTTCAAAGGCAAAGCCTTTAGAGACTCGTACAAAGAAGAAAAGAAGTTCCATGCCAGGGCACTTGCCCTCCTTGTGCAATCATTCCCTCCCTCACATGCATAAGATTCTAACTAATACCGGTAATGTTTCCCTTCTTCTCAAAGCCCTTGCCAAGATCAAAGATAATATCGATGGTATACTACTTGCTCTCCACCCCTCGGGGACTGCAACCTTTAGTACTGGTTCTACTTACTTTATGACTGAGACTTTATGGCTGGCGGAAGAAATAGAACTCGATGGGCCCGGAAATAGGTCTAATACCAAACCAACTGCAGTACCTAAGAACCCATTCCCTAAGGGGGACCCTTGCAAGAAGTCCTTATACTATGGGGATTCAAACATCTCCTCGGGAATAAGACGTAACTCCTGGGTTTATCTTCTAATAAAATCCACCAAGACCCCCACGCCATCCGCTGACTTCCTATGGATTCTCTTGGCTGACTATTTCATTAAAGAAAGCCCTCGCTCCGATACCCGACGCTACGGGAATGATGCTAAACCCTCTTACCGGACCACTGGCCATTTCCTTAACTTCATCTCAATCTCCAAAGTTTCAGAAAACCTGGGATTTTTGGCATAACTCCCAATCTGCTTTTTCTCATCTTGAACCTCCACTCTAGGCTAAGGAGAAATAGAGGCATCAGATTGCTTCTTCCTTCTTGAGGGCTAATAGGGAAGCCCTGCTTTTAGGGGAATGCTCTTGGTCCGCTTTCGATGTGGTCAATTCCGTCCTAGCTGTCCGGTCTGCTTGTCTGAAAAGGATTCCATTCCTAACAAGTGGTCCAATCGTGGAAGGTACTTCGAATCGAATAAAGGTGTGAGCGAGCGAGCTTATGTGCCGCCATTGGCATATGGTCTGGCCATTTCCTTAACTTCATTTCAATCGTAGGTCTCCTCGGTCTGTCTGTCCGGCTAGTCGAGTATTCGATTCCCTCTAGCCCCTATGTGTAGTATTCCAAGGCCTAATCTCTTTGCCTGCCCATTGCGGTATCCTTTCTTGTCTTGGTGGGGTCATCCTTTTTTTACTAAGTCCCCTTGTACTTTATGGTGTGAATTCGACGGATCTCAAATCATGCTTTTCAATCAAAGGAAAGAAGTGGTCTTGCGAGTGGTCCATGTAGTACTATTGTCTAAGGAAAGGAGTTGCTTACTTGTTAGAGTCAGGGGTTTACTACTGATTCTTTAGAGTCTGGAGAC